ATAGGCCATGAACTAGATCCGAATCATTCTCAACGAGTCTATAAGAAGTGATGCCATTTTTTTCATCGGGTCCGGGTAGAGACCAAAGATCTTGAGCGACTGATCCGGCAGAACAACTCAAAAGATAAAGAAGTAGCGTTAATTTCTTCATGCTCATTCCAAGTTCCAAGTACCATTTGTACAAATAAGAATCCACTTCGTTACATGAGTTCTTCTTCATATAGATAGCTATAGGATCTATGAGGCAATTACTTAGAAGTACATTTTGTGCTACAGCCCTTCCTATCTGATAGAAAAGGATCCCATGATCCTGAACCGATCTTACCTGGGATCGCAAATCCCAAGTTTGTCTATGAAGAGCGGATCTAATTGTATTAGTGTCTATAATGGATTTCTTCTGTGTAATACTAATCGATAGGACCTCATTGCTAAGTGCTACAAGATCTCGTGCATTGGAACCCATGGTTATGGACCCGAATCCTTTAGTATGGAACATTTTCTTTTCCAAGTGAAATCCCCTAGTATATGAAAGCATGAAAAAGTGCTTTCGTTGATGTGGAATAAGAAGCCTTCGTATCTTAATGCACGTATTTAATTTATTCGGGGCTATTAGAGCGGGATCCACTTTTTTGGGAATATGAGTCGAAGCAATAACAAGAATATTTCTATTGGAACATCTTTCAGATAGATGGTTCACTAATACATTGGGGGAAAAGTAATTCGACTCATTCACATCCAGATCATGAATGTTTGGAATCCATATTATGCAAGGAGACATTGCTTTTGCTAATTCGAATTGAAGGGTGAGGCCTAGTTCCGGCATCATATCCATAGTTAGCGCATTCATCATAGTTAGCCCTTCCAGCTCCGTATCAAGGTCAGGATCAATCTCGTCACTAGCAGCGTCACTAGCATCAATCTCGTCACTACCACCAATCTTTATCTCGTAATAATCCTCATCCTCATCCTCATCCTCACATTTTGGCTTGTTATCGTTCAGAAATACCGTAATGAAAGGAACATAGGAATTTGTAGCTAGGGATTTGACCAAATAGGAGCGTCCAGTTCCTATAGAACCTATCACTAAAATTCCCCTAGAGGGGGATAAAGCTAAGCGGAGCGAAAAGGGTTTTCGATGAGATGGGAAGTGCAAAGTAGTAGTCCCACACGAAGTGTGTGAATAAGTGATTGTCTGATAATGAGCAAGGAATACCCGTCTTTCTGCTAAACAGGATGGATTGAACTCATAATTCAATAGATCCTTTTTATGAATATCAACCAAGTATCGTAAGTAAATTGCTCCCGGTTGTTCAATCATTTGATAACCAGAGTCATTCTTTGATAAATGATCACTATGAGTCAGACTCAATAGAATTTGATCAATCCTTTGTTCTGTCGTTAAGGCGAAGAACTGAACCAAGAATTCTCTTTCTTCATCCTCAATCGAATCACTGTTCGCGACCCAGGATTCTATTTTATCATCAATCCAATCCCGGTTCCAGTTTTTTCTTTTTCTTTTTCTTATCAATGAATAGATCTCTTTACTTGTATGACTTAGATGTCTTGTATTTCTCGAAAAAGTGATGGGATTTGGTAGGAGATCGATGAGATTGATATTCAAATAGTTCTTCTTAGAACGGAATTGTTCCAGAGCAACTAGAAAGAGATTCTTTAACCAGAAAGAATTTGGTTCATTTGGTTCAGATGTAGGATACCTATCCAGAAGTTTTCGCAACTCAATCATAGATGATGGAATCATCAAAGATTTGACCTTTTCGAACTCTGTCTGTAACTCACTAGAGGCCCGGGAAACAAAGAGAAGATGTGTACAAACGAGATATCCAGCAAGAACAAGAAGGAAAAGGATTGAATAGAGGAACTCCCAAACATTTGGCGATCTCAGATGTGTCGATATCAATGGTGACTCATTATTTCGATGAATCATTTCTTCGGACAGAAGAACATTATGTAAACACTTATTCGAAATCTCACTTATCCGACCAAGACGCCCCTTTTCCCGAAGAATTCGCCATGATCTACCCAATCTATGCCTAATATCCCGTACCCATTTTTGACTGCTACTTAGTATTATGGATACCCATTTTTGACTGCTACTTAGTATCCGCAATAGGTCTGGAAAAGTATCTGAAATCGGCAATAGGTCTGAAAAAGTATCTATAAATATCCAATTTAGATATTTGTACCCTGTCGAGAACCATGGCATATATGTTTGGAATAGATTCCATTTTGAGAGAGTTGAAAGAGCCCTTCGTTGAAAGGTTCTATACATCTGCCCTTTCTCAACGCATTTCTTTAGACAAAGACTCCGTTTTTTCCTCTTTTTGGATGGTAAATCTTTCTCAGAACATGGAGTGGGAATCAAACCCGTGTTTGAATGGAGATACTGATGCAAGTTCTTCTCTTCTGCATCAGATAGATTCATATCGGAAAGAGGTTGACAATAAGTTCTTTCAAAATGGACTCCTTGTCCCTCTGTTAG